TCGTTCTTTGTTGTTCAAAATGAATGGTTTCATTTTTGTAATTTTCTAATTGTTCCAAAGTCTTATAAGTTGAATTAATCAAATTCAATTTTTCTCGTTCTATCTCAGAGTATCCATTCGTTCGAAACAGATCTGCTTCTATTTCTACTGTCCGTAAACGGGCCCGGGCTTTTTCCAACTGCTCAAAGGCCCCCTGGCGTAGTTCTTCTGAATTTCGAATAGTATCAAAAATCCGTTGTTTTCGATTATCTAATAAATCACTTAATGAAAGTAGATTATCTTTCCATTCATTGCAAAACTTCCATGATCCCTTCCCGAACCAAACATGAATCTTTCGATTCATTTGGCTCTCACGCTCAATTATTTCAATTACTTATGGGGAAAATCCCATATCTTTTTTGACTGAAATGAGCTTACCCTCCCTTCTCTATTCATAATTCCTATTCAAAAATAAAAATATTGAAACTAATCCGAGACCGAAATATTCGGAGGACTCTTCTGACCAAACAAGTAATTGTCAGTAAAGTTGTTTTTTTTTTTTCAAATCCAAAGATTTAATACATAGGTTATCGACTTAGCATTGGATAAGAATGGGTGAAATACTCATTTTTCAAAAAAAAGGTCAAATCCTTTTTTCGACATGAGTGTTCTATACCGAAAAAAATTTCCAACTATTCAGTTTGAGCCCATTTTTGTATTAATATAGTAGTAGAAAGAGTACCTTGCTGCGTCTAGACTTCAAACATTTTAGCTTTAACCATATTAACGATCCCCCACTATTGGTTGAAAGAGAATCAAAGTATATTTCCCCATGAATCACGAACTGCTATAGTTCTTAAAGATGATTTTCAAATTATTTCAGAAGTAATTCGTGAGATCATGCACCTTTTCTTTCCTAGTTAAAAACGAAAAAAAAACGCAGCTGGTTCAATTCAGCCTATTCTTGAAATAAACAACTCGCACACACCCCCTTTCCAAAAAAAATCAATACACCAAGGACTACGCTTAGATTTATTGGATTTGTTGCGAAAATATCGGTATTAAACCCGAAACTTCCGGCGGGTGGCCAGTGACCCAGGAAAACGAAAGAATCGGTTACATTTTTCATATGATCTCCTCTTTTCTTATAAACTATAGATAGACTAATTATCTATTTTTTTTTGTACCTATTCTATTTTTTTCTATTTCTATTAGAAATGCATTTTTTTTTTCAATTGGAAATCTCTACTAAGTATTGTTCTTATTAAAAGTTCGTTTCAAATTCGCTATCAGGTAGCGTGTTAATAATATAGACTGTTACAACATTCCCTTGAAAAAAAAGAGGGGGTTCCATTGGACTAAGAAGAGGGAAGGAAGAAAGCGAATTAGTATACTAATTCCTCATCCTCAAATGAGTCCTTCCCGTGGTAGGTTATTGTCCAAATAAAAATAAATAAGTAATTTTAGGAATGAAATCTTGGTAGAATTCGAAAAAACAAGCAGCAAGTACAAGGCAATAAAAAAAAATACGTTTGATTAAACAAAAGGATTCGCAAATAAAAGTGCTAAGGCTACAACTAATCCATAAATTGTTAAAGCTTCCATAAAAGCCAGACTAAGCAATAAAGTACCTCGTATTTTTCCCTCTGCCTCGGGTTGTCTTGCGATACCTTCTACAGCTTGACCCGCGGCAGTACCTTGACCAACCCCAGGTCCAATAGAAGCAAGCCCAACAGCCAACCCAGCAGCAATAACGGAAGCGGCAGAAATCAATGGATTCATGATAAGTTCCTCGCACCAAAAAAAAATGGTTAATGATACAATCAACCAATAAATTTCGAACTATTCATTCTTTTTCTTGATTTAATCTCTTTATTCAATTATTCAATATTGAATTCCCAGTTCCAAACGAAAAGGAGGGATTTTTAGTGAAATCCCTATCGAAATCTCCAGGGCAGATTAGATATATCTTTTAGACGACCTATCTTTTAACGAATATCTAACTATATAAATAGTTAATATTGCATATACACGTCTTTCTTCCATAACGTAAACCAACTATTCGTATCTTAAATTCAATCGGATTCTAAAATAATTTTTTAGATGCTGAAATATTCACAAAAAGAAAATTGAGTTATAGCCATTATTCCATTATTTATATATATATTCCATAAACTTAGTTTGATTTCACTCTTGTAAATAATAATAATCCATTTTTTTTTTTATTCTCTTCCTTATCATTATCCCACTTGGATACAATCAATCTAAATGGACAAATTCATTAGTCTGAATCATTGCATAGAAATATAAGTCTTTGTTTTCTTGTAAGTTATTTTATTATTATTTTTTTTTTTAATTTATTAATATTTTATTATTAGTCAATCTATTGAATTGAATAAAACCGAGTGAAATAGAAATAGCTCTATCTCTATAGAAAAAACCCCTTTTTTTAATCACATGTTGGAAACAACTCTTATTCAGATTATGACTCCTAAAATTGGATTGGAATTGAATGAACAAAATAATCAAGCCAAAAAAAAAATTGATTGGACGAAGGTATAAATGATTCAAACGAATTCTAGGAAAAAGATCGTTTAGGACAAAACTCTTTTAGATTTCTTTCCTTTTTGTTTTTACTATTCCTTTAGATCGTTATAAACTTTTTTTCTATTTATGTGTATATTTATGTTCACTAAGTATAAGTAGATTATATTGAACAAGAATAGATTGCCTTAGACTATAAGATAAAAAAGTCTATTTCAAAACAAAATTCGTTAATGATGCCCCTCAATGGATTCGCCTATATAAGCCGCAGCTAAAGTTGCAAAAATAAGAGCTTGAATACCACTTGTAAATAACCCAAGGAACATGACAGGTATAGGAACCACTGAAGGTACTAAAGAAACAAGAACAACAACTACTAATTCATCCGCTAATATATTTCCGAAAAGTCGAAAGCTAAGTGATAAGGGTTTTGTGAAATCTTCTAAAATGTTAATGGGTAAAAGAATTGGAGTTGGTTGAATGTATTTACTGAAATAACCTAATCCTTTTTTGCTAAGGCCCGCATAAAAATAGGCTATTGACGTAAGTAAAGCTAAAGCAACGGTAGTATTTATATCATTCGTAGGTGCAGCTAACTCCCCATGAGGTAACTCTATAATCTTCCAAGGTAAAAGTGCACCCGCCCAATTAGAAACAAAAATAAATAGAAACATCGTTCCAATAAAGGGGACCCATGGGCCGTATTCCTCTCCGATCTGAGTTTGGCTCACATCTCGAATGAATTCAAGGACATATTCGAAGAAATTCTGACCGCCAGTTGGAATGGTTTGGGGGTTACGAACAGTTACAATGGCTGAACCTAATAAGATAGCAATTACAACCCAAGAAGTAATAAGTACTTGGGCGTGTACTTGGAAACCTCCTATTTTCCAATAGAAATGCTGGCCTACTTCCACACCAGATATATCATATAACCCTTTTAGGATGTTGATGGAACATGATAGAACATTCATACTACCCCCTGAAAGAAAACTTTAAAAGGAATTATTTTGATTCAACCATCGTTTTTTTTATTTGCCTACTAAAATTGTATATTTTAAATATCAACAAATCACATAATATAGCTAGTTATTTTTATCTCTTTTGCACGATAGACAAATAGTAACCGATTATATATCCATAAATATATGGAGTTCACAAAAAAATTTCTTTATCTTATTATTAATCAGGAATTTCGTATATAGCTAGAACGACCCTCACAAATTGCAAATACTAATTTATTAAGAATTAATCGGATTGAAGCTATAGCGTCATCATTCGCTGGAATCGAAATATCTGCGAGATCCGGGTCACAGTTTGTATCAATTAAACAAATGGTTGGAATTCCCAAAGTGATACATTCCCGAAGAGCTGTATATTCTTCTTGCTGATCAACGAGTATTACAATATCGGGTAACCCTGTCATATATTTAATCCCACCCAGATATGTTTGCAAGTGAGCTAACTGTCTCTTCAATCGAGTCCCATCTCCTTTCGGAAGACGGTTGAGTCTACCGGTCTTTTGTTCCATTCTCAAGTCCCTGAACTTTTGAAGTCTAGTTTCTGTAGTAGACCAATTCGTTAAAATACCGCCGAGCCATTTTTTATTAACATAATGACACCGAGCCCTTATTGCAGCCCGGGCTACTGAATCCGCTGCTTTATTTTTAGTACCAACAATTAAGAATTGTTTTCTCTTGCTTGCTGCATCAAAAACTAAATCACAAGCTTCTGATAAAAAACGAGCAGTTCTAGTAAGATTTGTAATATGAATACCTTTACGTTTTGCAGAGATATAAGGGGCCATTCTTGGGTTCCATTTTCTAGTACCATGACCAAAATGAACTCCCGCTTTCATCATCTCTTCTAAATTAATGTTCCAATATCTTTTTATCATTTCTACCCACACTTCCTCTCTCTCTCTTTCTTTTTCAAACAAAGAAAAAGAGAGAGGGGGTACCCTGAAATAAATAATTGTTCCGATGGAACCTTATATTTTCCCGGAGATTGGATGTTGATATACGATCCAAGCAATTAATTTCATTCTATTCCTTATTTTCTTTATTACTATTAATAAATCACATGAAACAAATCACAGGACCACGATTAATTAAAATAAAATAAAAGGATGAATCCGCTCTTAGGAATCATTAAATCCTAGAAATGCTTATTCTGATGTATCATAGAAATTTCTTGAAATGCAAGAATCAAATAACTCTCTCTGGTGGAATAAAAAATCTCTATCTCTAAATTCCCCCTCGAATAAATTATTCTTTTTGCTGTTCAAAGGCATCTTTTTATGTTTCCTTGAGCCTTGCACGAATCTTTTGAATCCGGTACCGACGGGTATCATACCGCCTAGAACAACGTTTTCTTTTAGGCCTTTCAACCAATCGATACGACCGCGGAGAGCAGCTTTTGCTAAAACGCGAGCAGTTTCTTGAAAACTCGCCTCGGATATGAAACTTTGAGTATTC